GGGCCTATCCGAAAGAGAATCCAGTACCTCTTCTCTTGGTCGTGAATATCTGAATAGGCCGAACTGGCCCCCGTGGATATCTTTGCTTCGGAACATAACAATTAGAATTAGGCTCAGTCAACTGGAATGTGTATTATCCATATGGGAGATCTTCCAATTGAGAAGATCCATCGACCTGAGACGAAGAGAAAGGTCTATCTATTTTCTTTAATGATTCAGTTAAACCAATGATTCGTTATTGGAGCAGATAGCAACAACCATTTCATCGGACATGCGTATTTTTTATTTTCCGATGGATTTACATGGTTTCATTAATGGAAATTCTTTGATATAGTGAGTAATAGGCTCTGGTTGTTCGCCATTCAAGAATTCTTGTTTAGGCAGTTCATATCATCCATACATAGTGTTTTGATCTAAGATTGAAATTCTTCCATGTTTCAGCAGTAGCATATTGTTCCATGGAGCTAAGGTCAAAAATATGGAATAAACAGGTGTTTCCACGACTCTACCGCCCGGTCAATTCTGTTCCACTTAATCTCTTTTTCATGGCCACATATCTTTACAGCTAAGGAATGGGAAATCTTTCTCCTGTTACATGAATCAAATGTTTGATTTCATCTGGGAAAAGCCATCTCTTTCTCAACAATGTCTTTGTTATTTGATCCAATAGCCTTCCGTTAGATAGGAACAGATTTGATAAATACTGATAACTCTCGGATGGAGTATTAGAACGGAAAGATATATTAGATAATGAACTATTGGTTCTAAGCCATTTCTGGCGATGAATCAACAATTCGAAATGCTTTTCTTGCGTATTTTTGATGAACCAGCGTTTAGACATAGGTATAGAAGACTTTGTTTTGAAAATAGAAATAGAAATAATAAGCCCCTTTAACATCTCTTCATCGGCAAAGAATTCTCGACGTGAAAACACAGAGGCAAAGGGCTGATCTTTGAATAGTAAAAAGAATGGATCCACAGGGTCCCAAATGAATTGGCTTATTCGAAAAAAGCCTTCTTCTTCGGATTCGGAAGATCTATCTCGTGTCTGGTACTGCCCACTCTGCAAGAACTCCGAATCCTTCTCTTGAAGCTCATTCTCATCCTTCTCTTGAAGCTCATTCTCATCCTTCTCTTGAAGCTCATTCTCATCCTTCTCTTGAAGCTCATTCTCTTTATGAAAAATGATCTGTTTGCCCCGAAATGACCTGGCCCAATAGGGAAATCCCAATTCATTGAGCCTTTCGATACAATCAAATAGATTGCCCCAAGGGCGCCATATTCTAGGAGCCCAAACTATGTGATTAAATAAACCTTCCTCGATGGAACACGATCCATTTTGCATCATATGAGTCTGACTCATAGTGATCATTTCTAACGGATTCCTTGGTTCGGACCGAAGAAGCAATGTCACTCGATTATTATCAAACTGACTGCAATCTTTTTCTTTCCGCGAGGATCCCACCAGAACGCCTTCTACTTCTAATAGGCCATGAACTAGATCAAAATCATTCTCAACAAATCCAAACGAAGTAATCCCATTTTTTTCATCGGGTCCGAATGGAGACCAAAGATCTTGAGCGACCGATCCGGCAGAACAACTCAAAAGATAAAGAAGTATCGTTAATCTCTTCATGCTCGTTCCAAGTTCGAAGTACCATTTGTACAAATAAGAATCCCTTTCCTTACATGATTTGTTCTTCATATAGATAGATATAGGATCTATGGGGCAATTACTTAGAAGTACATTTTGTGCAACAGCCCTTCCTATCTGATAGAAAAGGATCCCATGATCCTGAACCGATCTGTCCTCGAATCGCAAATCCCAAGTTTGTCTATGAAGAGCTGATCCAATTGTATTAGTTTCTATAATTGATTTCTTCTGTGTAATACTAATTGATAGGGCCTCGTTGATAAGTGCTACAAGATCTCGTGCATTGGAACCCGCGGTTATGGACCTGAATCCGTTAGTATGGAACATTTTCTTTTCCAAGTGAAATCCCCTAGTATATGAAAGAATGAAAAAGTGCTTTCGTTGTTGTGGAATAAGAAGCCTTCGTATCTTAATGCATGTATTTGATTTATTCGGAGCTATTAGAGCGGGATCCACTTTTTGGGGAATATGAGTCGAAGCAATAACAAGAATATTTCTAGTGGAACATCTTTTACAATCCCTGGAGAGATAGTTCACTAATAGACCGAGGGATAAGTAATTCGACTCATTCACATACAGATCATGAATGTTTGGAATCCATATTATGCAAGGAGACATTGCTTTTGCTAATTCGAATTGAGGGATGATATCAAATCGGTCTATTTTCGACGTCATATACGTCATATAGATAGTTAGCACATTCGTCATAGTTAGCAGCTCCGTCTCAAGGTTATTATTAATATTGTCACTATCATCAATACCGTCAATACCGTCACTATTACCAATACCGTCACTATCATCAAAATCGATATCCTCAAAAAGAGGACCTTTAGGCTTGTCATCCAGGAACTTGTTCGAAAATACCGTAATGAAAGGAACATAAGAGTTTGTCGCTAGGTATTTGACCAAATATGATCGTCCAGTTCCTATAGAACCTATCACTAAAATACCCCTAGAAGGAGATAGGGCTAAGCGGAGCGAAAAGGGTTTTCCATGAGATGAGAAATTAAAACTATTAGCCCCACACGAGGAAGTGATTGTCTGATAATGAGCAAGGAATATCCGTCTTTCTGCTAAACAGGATCTATTGAACTCATAATTCATTAGATACTTTTTATGAATGTCAACTAAGTATCCTAAGTAAATTGATCCCGGTTGCTCAATCATTTGATAACCAGAGTCATTCTTTGATAAATGATCACTACGAGTCAGACTCAATAGAATTTGATCAATTCTTTTTTCTGTTGTTAAGGTGGAGAACTGAACCAAGAATTCTCTTTCTTCATCATCAATCAAATCACTGTTCGCGACCCAGGATTCTATTTTATCATCAATCCAATCACTGTTCACGTTTTTTCTTTTTCTTATCAATGCATAGATCTCTTTACTTGTACGACTTAGATGTCTCGTATTTCTCGAAAAAGTGATTCGATTGATGGGATTTGGTATGATACTTATGAGATTAATGAGATTGATATTCAAATATTTCTTCTTATAACGTATGGATTTGACCCCATAAGTGGGACCACCACCCAATAGCATGTTGCCGCCAAAAATAGAACCCCATATTTCTTCCAGAGAATTTCCTAATAGTTTCAGAGCAACTAGAAAGAGATTCTTTAACCAGAAGGAATTCAGTTCCGATGTAGGATACCTATCCAGAAGTTTTTGCAACTCAATTATGTATGATGGAATCATCAAAGATTTGATCTTTTCTAACTCTGTCTGTAACTCACTAAAGGCGTGGGAAACAGAGAAAATATATATACTTATACTAACAATATATCCGGCAACAAGAAAAAAGAAAAGGATTGAATAGAGGAACTCCCAAGCATTTGTTGATCTCAGATGTGTCCATATCAATGGAACGGGTGACTCATTATTTCGATAAATCGTTTCTTCGGACAGAAGAAGATTCTGTAAACGTAAACACTTACTCGAAATCTCACTTATCCAATGTGGAAGAATCGCCCACAAATTGCTCTGAGTAATTGTCCATGATATATCTAATCCATGCATAATATCATGAAAAGTGGATACAAATTTTTGACTGCTACTTAGTATTAGTATCTGCAATAAGTCTGAAAAAGCATCTAAAAGGGTGAATTTTAGATATTTGCACCCTGTCGAAGTAAGGAACCATGGCATATATGTTTGGAACAGATTCCATTTTGAGAGGAACAGATTCCATTTTGAGAGGAACAGATTCCATTTTGAGAGATTTGAAAGAGCACTATCTCGTTGAAAGGTTCTATACATCTGCTGTTTCTCAACGCATTTCTTTAGACAAAGACTCTGTTTTTTCCTCTTTCTAGATGATAAATATTTCTCAGAACATGGAGTGTGAATCAAACCCATGTTTGAATTGAAACTGACATACTGATGCGAGTTCTTCCCTTCTGAATCAGATAGATTCATATCTGAAAAAGGCTGACAAGAAGTTCTTTCAAAATTGACTATTTGTTCCTCTGTTAGAGGTGTTGCAGAAATGTCTGCGATCGAGTAAATAGCTCTACGAACGAATGGATCGGGTCGAATTGGAAAATGGAAAGATTTGTACAAGTTATACGTTTCGTCACCACTTTTTTGAAAATCGTTAGATATGAATATGTCAGATACCTGTGAATCGATTGGTAAAATAGCCTCTCTCTCCAAAAAAATATGTTTTTTTTTACCTTTGCCGACGCACAAAGAAAATATTTTGTTGCGAATGAACAAGATATTGAGGAATTGTCCATACGTAAGATCATAATTATTGATACGGGTCTTTTTCACATAAAAAGGGAATCCTTTGTTACAATAGAACCAGAAGTGATGTGGATTATTCAAGAATCGAAGTCGATTTGCTTTATAAAAAGAAGATATCAATGAACTTCTATGAAATGGTTTCACGGGATTCAGCCAATTGTCTCGATCGTGGGATATCATTGAGAAATAGGAATCCGTGTTATCAAAGGATTTTCTGCGATTATTTCTAGTATGGAATGAGTCAATCATCCACTTTGGTATCTTATTGAACAAAAATGGTAATATTGTTCTTCCATTGATCAAGAATTTCGGTCTTTGGGAAGTATCATGATCATCCAATAAGAAGGGTTTCAATTTATTCAAATGAACGATTTGAACACCTATTGATTCTAACAACTGATTGCAGAGTTGATCGTTTGTACCTTTCAATTCATCGTTTGTACCTTTCAATTCATAGATGTGGATCTCGGACCTATGAATGGGGATATTTCCAATACTCACAAAGAAAAAAGGAAATGTCTTGGACAAAAAGAAACGAAGTGGCTTAGACAAAAAGAGAAGTGCCTTGCGAAGTGACTTAGACAAATCTTGTTTGTCGATAGCCTTGGACCAATCAATCGAATATTGATTAATACGTAATCGATCAAACACTACTTGAAAACGGTTCCTCTGTTCAGAAACGAAATGTTCCAAATGTTCCTGGAAATTATTGCTCCCATTGGACCATTTGTATCTATATGCATCAGGATCCCGATTCATGGATCTCTCAGTTCGAGAAAAAAGAGGATCAAACCATTTCTTCTGACTCTTTTTCAAATTCGATAAATGTTGGTTGATCGTATATTTCATTATAGTTATATGATTCAGAGTATCATTTCCTATTTGATCCTTTTGAATTCCATATTCGTAGTTGCGATCGGATCTATTCATTAAAAAGAATCGGTTCGATACATTTCTTATGTACGCATAGGTGTTATATTGGATTTGAATCAGATTTCGGATCAATCTATATTTATTGACTGCTTCCATTATGTTGTTGCTAGCAAATACCACTATTTTTATTTTTTGATCTTCCAAATAATTCCCGCTCCGGACCGATTTTTTTCTGATCCTTCGATAAAAAGATTCATTCTCTTCATAAAAAAAAGGAGGTAGAACCAATAAAGATTTCTTTTTCGATTCATCTCTGGAGTCGAATACCCTATTCAAGAATTTTTTTTGATCCAATCCGTAGGAATCAATAGAAAAGGCAAATCCCCTATGATACACCAGATCCGGCTCGGTTATTGATAGAGTGAATAGATCCGCCATTTCTTGAAATCTCTCTTCTGATTCAAAATCGTGGCGTAACGTGTATCCCCCATTGTTCCGGTCATAGAATAGATGAAATAAATCCAAAAATGGATTTTTGTTCAAGAATGAAATCTTATTGGAACTGTCCATATCCGGTTCATCCTTCGGAACAACCATATCACATCCCGGATCTGATGAAATAGGATGAATTGAGACGGTATTTTGTAAATACGTAATTATCTTGAATATATCAACCATTTCTTTATTTTCTGATCGCCTGGAAGGGACAAAAGAAACATCTTGTTTTTTCTTCAAAAATTTCTGATCTCTTGTGGACCTCTCAGTAGGATTCGAACCCAGATGAAGTTCTGACCATTTGTCAGAGAAAAAAGAACGAATTGATCTTGTAGGATTCCCAAGAAATTCTTCGATTTCTTCCGGTAGTTGCTGAATCTCTGTTTGATCGATCAATTTGTGATATTCTGAATCCCCATTTCTAATTCTAATGGAATCAAAACAATCTCTGGATTGATCAGAAGATTCTTTCAATTGGCTAGAATCCGTTACTTGAACGAAAATAGATCCTGTGGAATCATATTGAATATTTGACGATACATTCCGTACCTTGCTAAAAAACCGATCCTTGTTTACCAACCACACATTGTCTAACCAAATCAAATTCTCTCTCGATACGTTCCTCAAAAAATCCGATTCGTGCCGATTCTTCCCCCAACTAACGAAGAGATCTTGGCGGAATTGCCACATATGAAATTGAGCACAATTTTGCAAAGAAATACCCCACTTGTTTCTCGAGAAGAGAAAGAGATGGGAAACATGCTCAATATCATTTGATTGAATAGTTGCCTCAGCTCCTTGTTGTTTGAAGAAACCCTCCCCTTCAATTGGTCTTTTTTCACGAAAAGCAGACATGAGATAACAAATCAAGTCTTTCCCTAAGATTTCGAATAGCTGTCCCGAATTCAAGTTGATTATGTTTCGCTTCTTCCTCGGAGAAAGACGATCAAACAATTCCAAATCAGGGTCCTTGCGGATCGGATCATCCGTATAGGATAAAAAAAGAAACTCCAGATATTTGCTATCCTTCTCTTTGAATGAGATCTCAATTCCAGCTACGGTTTCATTAGATATCTTACAACTAGAATCCCTCTTTTTTCCGATCCGGTTACTCCACCACCGCGAACCCCGGTTAGATTCGGGCATGATACACTTTTGATTTATTGGGAGAACCCAAGTACTCTCGTGCGGATCCATGAAACAACTCTCAGAAATCTTTTTCCCTTTTGGAAGATACAGGAGGGAAACAATCAACCTATTGATATTGGAAGACAAAAAAGATTCTTCCAATGTCTCATTTCTGGGTCCAATGGAATTCATAGGTATAGGAAGAATAGGTATAGGAAGAAGCCCCATCAGATAGATATTTTTTCTTTCGACCATCTTTCGATTGTTAATACGAGATATAAGGACCGCTACTACAAGCAGTACTACACCTTTGATCGTGAAATATCGATTGCTTGTTGAACCCTGTGAATCACGTGAAAGTAGGATACTCAAAATTCGGGGGTCAAAGAGTTTCATAAAACGTTCTTGGTGGAAAAAAATGTGAGTGAAAGATCCCGCGGAATTGGCTTTGATCCATGAATCTAAGAAATAGTGAGAATTCTTGATCTCTCTCAATATCTCTCTCAATTCGAAGATCCAGAATTTGAATTGATGTCGTTTCATTGATTCCTCCTAAAGATTTCATTTAAATTTGAATTGTTATTCACGATGTACGATGATCC